GTCTGATCATAGAAAAGATTCTCTTCAAACGAACCGGCCTATCTTCTGTATGGGGCTTACGCGGTGGTTGGAACAAAGACACATTTTTTTGTTGTGAATTCAAATGTGGCAGATAGATAAGGACATATATCTGCAAGGCCCGATCAATAGTTCAAGTCACACACTCCCATAATCCATTTTATCTTCGGAAAATTCACTTCAACTATGAGTGTCAAAAAAATAATACATTTTTGTAGAGTTGAAGAGAAATATCCCAATACATGTCTTATTTTTTTTTCAATAATCCATATTTGTAGCAATGAAATACTAGTGTTCCTACCCCAAGTGATAGATGATTGATTACAAGATGGTATATATTCTTTATAAAGGACCAGAAATACCTTGCTTACGTATCATTGGGAAGTGCATTAACATAAATACGGCGGTAAGAAGAGGTAATACAAAAGTGTGTAAACTATAAAAACGAGTCAAAGTGGATTGTCCTACACTAGCACTTCCGCGTAATAACTCTACCAGAGGCGAGCCTATTACAGGAATAGCGTCTGGTACGCCTGTTACAATTTTTACTGCCCAATAACCAATTTGGTCCCGAGGTAAGGAATAACCAGTTACACCAAAAGATGCGGTCAATACACCCAAAACCACACCTGTAACCCAAGTCAATTCACGAGGTTTTTTAAAGCCGCCGGTGAGATACACGCGAAATACGTGCAGGATCATCATTAGGACCATCATACTTGCCGACCATCGATGAACTGATCGGATTAACCAACCAAAATTAGCTTCAGTCATTATATATTGAACAGAAGCAAAGGCCTCCGTAACGGTCGGACGATAATAAAAAGTCATAGCAAACCCGGTAGCTACTTGTACTAAAAAACAAGTAAGCGTAATTCCCCCTAGACAATAAAATATGTTGACGTGAGGAGGAACATATTTACTAGTTATATCATCGGCAATTGCCTGAATCTCAAGACGTTCTTCGAACCAATCATAGATTTTATTGAGATAGGTAAATCAAGGGGACCCCCCCGGAGAACCGTATATGAAAATTTCATCTCGTACGGCTCAAACAGAAACACCCAAATACTAGTTCTAACGGATGTGTGTAATATAAAGTTTGAAGTTTATTAATTCTATGATTTATGATTCAATTTTTTTTTTGAAGATACTAAAGAATAAAAATCCGAAAGCTCTTCTTTGTGGTTATAATGCCAAAAAATCAAGTCGGCTCATTCGTCTATATATTGATCGTTATAGGCCTCTTGAATCTTCTATTTACCTATTTTCTTTGGTGTTATTTATGTGTAATGCGGCTTTACTGCTGTTTTCTTTATTATTGATAGGAATTCTCTTGTTAAGACCCTATAGAATTGATTAAAACCTCAGATTCATACTAAAACCACGATGATTCAATAAAACCCTTTCAAACTAAGTCTAAGTCCCAAAATTCCCTGAGTAAGAACCATTGGATCATCACTTATTCAATGAATAGATATAATGACTAAAAATCCAAACCAAAGAAACCTTTGTTTTGTCCTTTGATCAAAATAAGCATAAACGAAAGTTTGAAAGAATAAAAATATTTCTATTTATAACTTCTAACTCTTTGAAAAAATTTTTTGAAGTCCGGACACGAGGTCTGACTATTAAGTATGAATCATAGTTCTAATAGTAATCTATTTCATATATTCCGTGCTCCAGATACTAGAATGAATATCCGACGAAGTAAAACCATCTCTATCAAGATGACAGACCCATTCTCTGTACTATCCATAGGATCATTTATACCAAGTCACACACTCATATTCCGGAAATACAGAAACAAAGAAATTCCACGGTCAAACTACCAAAATAGAAATGGGATAAAAATCAGAAACCTAAACGCTTCACTTTGTATTGAAAAGCCAGTTAATGGTTCTTGGGAATCTAATTCATTGAAATTCCATCCAGTAAAATGGAAGAATTATAAATCTCCAAAATAATAGATAGGAATATCGCGAATAGAGCCATTGCGAGACCCATCAAAGGAGTAGTTCCCCACCCAGGAGCTACTTTACCATATTCTGAATTCAATGGTTTCAATAAACTCCCCGCATTAGTTCGTTTTGGGCGGCCAGATCTAGAACTACCTTCAACGGTTTGTGTAGCCATAATATTTTATATTCAGTAAGATCTGTTGACTTTGTATACCATTCCGTTGTAAATAAATGATCTTATCATAGATCCATTGAGGTCTTAAAACTTTATAATGTCTTAAAACTATATAATCATGGAAACAGCAACCCTAGTTGCCATCTTTTTATCTGGTTTACTTGTAAGTTTTACTGGGTACGCCTTATATACTGCTTTTGGGCAACCCTCTCAACAACTAAGAGATCCATTCGAGGAACACGGGGACTAGTTGAAGTACGGATCCTCCCAATATTGGGAGGATCCGTACTTCAATTGAGATAATGACAAATCATTTCACCTTTTTAGTTGGAACTTTAGGCGGGTC